AAATATCTTCTAGTGTCGAGGGAATTGCATGTATAGAGATTCAAAAAAAAATCGACTTGATTCAAGTCATAATCTATATGGGATTCCCAAAGTTATTAATAGAACATCAAAAAATCGAAGAATTACAGATAAATCTACAAAAAGAACTTAATTCTGTGAACCGTAAACTCAATATTGCTATTACAAGAATTGCAAATCCTTATGGACACCCTAATATTCTTGCAGAATTTATAGCCGGACAATTAAAAAATAGAGTGTCATTCCGCAAAGCAATGAAAAAAGCTATTGAATTAACCGAACAAGCAGGTACAAAAGGAATTCAAATACAAATTGCAGGGCGTATCGACGGAAAAGAAATTGCACGTGTCGAATGGATCAGAGAAGGTAGGGTACCTCTACAAACCATTAGGGCTAAAATTGATTACTGTTCCTATACAGTTCGAACTATCTATGGGGCTTTAGGTATCAAAATTTGGATATTTGTAGACGAGTAATAATAAAACCTTTACTTAAACTTATCTTTAGGTCTATCAGTTAATAGAACAAAAAAGATTCTTTCATTCTTTTTTGTCTGTTAAATCAAAACAAAAACAAATAATTCTATAAGGTTGAATAAAGATTCCATTAATTATTTGATTCGATATAATTATAATTGCTATGCTTAGTGTGTGACTCGTTAATTTTTTTAGGGTTCGATTCAAAAAAAAAAGAAGACCAGCCCATAGTATGAACTAATAACCAACTCATCGTTTCGCATTATCTGGATATAAAGAAACAGTCGAGATATGATATATTGGTCATATCATTGTAGCAACTGAAATCTTTTTTAGATAAAAAAAAGAAAAACCAATTTTATTCTGAGTTGCGAAAGAATAAAAGGAAAGTATATAGATGAATGGAAGGGTGAGAGAAAGAGAGAAAAAAGAAATCTATGATATAGAATTCCAATATGTAAGGTCGATGATTCATCTCATAAAGGGAAATGTAATAAAGCATTAATACTAATTGATCCCTAATTAAACAAAATAAAATCGTTCTTATAGAATAGAACAAAAAAATCAAGAGCCCCGAGTCAATAAAGACTGAGAGTATTGACTCAAGAACAAATTTCATTTAGGGGCTCCGTTGTAGAATCCAGACCTAACCATTAATCGCGAAACGATGGGAACGACAGAACCCCTGATTGCATAAGATTCTATTGAAAACGAATCCTAATGGTTCATTGGGTAGGATGGCGGAATGAACTAGGAACTCATTTATTCTGAAAAATCGTGTCATGAATTAATCCTAAAATAAAAGTAATGCCATGCACTAATCCGATAAACTGAATATTAAATAAAGTAAATATTCGCCCGCGAAAATCTTTCTTTTTTGGATTTCAAAATTGTAGTCGATCCAATATCTAATATTATAATATAAAAGCAAAACAAACTACAGATTCGTTATAACCTTATAATAAAAATAAAACAAAATCTTATTTTTTATAATTATCAATCGAATGTATGTTTAGTTATATCTAAAAAAAAAAGATATATCAATTTCTAATAAATTATCAAAGACTCTCATGATTCAATATATTATTTAATTTATTAAATACATGTATATTATTTTATAATCGTTAATCGTTTCGTTCGTGAGGAGCTGGATGAGAAGAAAATCTCATGTCCAGTTCTGTAGTAGAGATGGAAGTAATAAATAACCATCAACTATAACCCCAAAAGAACCCGATTCCGTAAACACCATAGAGGAAGAATGAAAGGAATATCTTATCGAGGTAATCATATTTGCTTCGGTAGATATGCCCTTCAAGCGCTTGAACCTGCTTGGATCACATCTAGACAAATAGAAGCAGGACGACGAGCAATGACACGAAACGCACGCCGCGGCGGAAAAATATGGGTACGTATATTTCCAGACAAACCAGTTACAGTAAGACCTACAGAAACACGTATGGGTTCAGGAAAAGGATCTCCCGAATATTGGGTAGCTGTCGTTAAACCAGGTAGAATACTTTATGAAATGAGCGGAGTACCAGAAAATATAGCCAGAAAGGCTATTTCAATAGCGGCATCCAAAATGCCTATACGAACTCAATTCATTATTTCGGGATAGGAATGTAGAACCAAAAGAAAGAGGTTTTTCGGATGAAAAAAACCAATTGCAGGTTTCTTTATTTTGTTTTGAATAAACAATATTTCTTTTTTTTTACTGAGCCCTTTGCTTTGCCCTTGCATTGAAAAAACAGATAAAAAACGATATGATTCAACCTCAAACCCATTTGAATGTAGCGGATAACAGCGGAGCCAGAAAATTGATGTGTATTCGAATAATAGGAGCTAGTAATCGACGATATGCTAAGATCGGTGACGTTGTTGTTGCTGTAATCAAGGAAGCAATACCAAATACACCGCTAGAAAGATCAGAAGTGATCAGAGCCGTAATTGTACGTACTTGTAAAGAACTAAAACGCGACAATGGTATGATAATACGATATGATGACAATGCTGCGGTTGTTATTGATCAAGAAGGAAATCCAAAAGGAACTCGAATTTTTGGCGCAATCGCCCGGGAATTAAGACAATTAAATTTCACTAAAATAGTTTCGTTAGCACCCGAAGTATTATAAGATGAGACCATAATAGAGCTTATAGTATTTGAATGAAATTGATTAATTTAGTAGATTGTTTGTGGTTCACGTATATGCCTTTAATATTTCATAAATATTTAATAATTCAGAAAAAAAAAAAAAGAGCATGTTGATTATATCAATTAGATCAAAATTCGAGGACAACAAAAATCTTAGTTTCTTATGAGTAAAGACACTATTGCTAACATACTAACTTCTATACGAAATGCTGACATGAATAAAAAAAGAACAGTTCGAATACCATATACTAACATCACTGAAAACATTCTTAAAATCCTTTTACGAGAAGGTTTTATTGAAAACATGAGGAAACATCAGGAAAGCAACAATCTTTTTTTGGTTTTAACCCTACGACATAGAAGGAAAAGGAATAGGAAAGGACCAGATAAAACTGTTTTAAATTTAAAACAGATCAGTCGACCCGGTCTACGAATCTATTATAATTATCAACGAATCCCAAGAATTTTAGGAGGGATGGGGATTGTAATTCTTTCTACTTCTCGAGGTATAATGACAGACAAAGAAGCTCGACTAGAAAGAATCGGTGGAGAAATTTTGTGCTATATATGGTAATCTTTTATGATATACGAATTATATTATAGAACTTTTGTATGTGTGAAAAAAGGGTAGGTTTCTAATATTATGCCTCACACATTAGTTGATACCTCAAGTGAAAGAACAAAAAAAAGACTCATTAAGGTTTAATTTCTGAATCACTTCCCAATGGTATTAGTGATTAGGTGATTTTATAACTTTCAACATTCATTTCATGGAGATACAATTCAAAATTAAAAATTTCAAGAAACTTATTTTCTTCCAATAAAGAGATTCAGAATTAAGTTAAGGAATGACAAATATGAAAATAAGAGCCTCCGTCCGTAAAATTTGTGAAAAATGTCGACTGATCCGTAGGCGAGGACGAATTATAGTAATTTGTTCCAACCCAAAACATAAACAAAGACAAGGATAGAGAATCTTTAGAAAAAAGGGGGGAAGGGAACTCCATAAATCTAAAGGACCCAATGTTCAAATAAATAAAAATAAATAAAAGCTCTGTTTTGATGTCAAATGGATATATCCATATATCTCTGGCTTAGATTTATGAGATGGCAAAACCTATACCAAGAATTGGTTCACGTAAGAATAGACATATGAGTTCACGTAAAAATGCCCGTAGAATACCAAAGGGAGTTATTCATGTTCAAGCAAGTTTCAACAATACTATTGTGACTGTTACAGATGTACGGGGGCGGGTAATTTCTTGGTCCTCCGCCGGTACTTGTGGATTCAAGGGTGCAAGAAGAGGGACACCTTTTGCCGCTCAAACCGTAGCAGGAAATGCTATTCGGGCAGTAATGGATCAAGGTATGCAACGAGCAGAAGTCATGATAAAGGGCCCCGGTCTCGGAAGAGATGCGGCATTAAGGGCTATTCGTAGAAGTGGTATACTATTAAGTTTCATACGAGACGTAACCCCTATGCCACATAATGGATGCAGGCCCCCTAAAAAAAGACGTGTGTAAAACTAAACATTGAAAATATTTCAAGAGAAATAAATAATTCAATGACTTGATCAAATAATATTACTATGGTTCAAGAGAAAGTAACAGTATCTACTCGGCCACTACAGTGGAAATGTGTTGAATCAAGAGCAGACAGTAAACGTCTTTATTATGGACGCTTTATTCTGGCTCCACTTATGAGAGGACAAGCCGATACAATAGGCATTGCGATGAGAAGAGCTTTGCTTGGAGAAATAGAAGGAACATGTATCACACGCGTAAAATTCGAGAAACTACCACATGAATATTCTACCATAATCGGTATTCAAGAATCCGTACATGAAATTTTAATGAATTTGAAAGAAATTGTATTGAGAAGTAATCTATATGGAACTCGTGATGCGTCTATTTGTGTCAAGGGTCCCCGATATGTAACTGCTCAAGATATCATCTTACCACCTTCCGTGGAAATCGTTGATAATACACAGCATATAGCTAACCTAACAGAACCAATAACTTTGTGTATTGAATTACAAATCAAGAGGGATCGCGGATATCGTATAAAAACGCCAAATAACTTTCAAAAAGGAAGTTATCCTATAGATGCTGTATTCATGCCTGTTCGAAATGCAAATCATAGTATTCATTCTTATGTGAATGGAAATGAAAACCAAGAAATACTTTTTCTCGAAATATGGACAAATGGAAGTTTAACTCCTAAAGAAGCACTTCATGAGGCCTCCCGAAATTTGATTGATTTATTTATTCCCTTTTTCCATGCAGAAGAACATTTAGAAAACAATCAACACAAAGGTACTTTACCCCTTTTTAATTTTCATGGTAGATTAGCT